GAAGAGAAAAGTCATACAAAGTTATATACAAATCACTACCCCCTTTTTTGTATTTCCTTAATTTATTTCCTTAATTGAATTTCGGTTGATTAGGACGAAGTTCCTTAAAAACCTCCGCCTTCTTTAAAATATCCTGAACAGTTCCTGTAGGTTGAGCCCCTTTTTCAAGGAAATATAAAATAGCAGGAACATTTAAATAAGTTTGATTCTTTATCGGATCATAAAAACCCACTTTCCGAAGATCTTTTCCTTCTCTTCGGGATCGAACATCAATTGCAACGATTCGATAGACGGCTCATTGGGATAGATGGAGATGAACAACACCCCCCCTAGAAACGTATAGGAAGCTTTCTCCTCGTACGGCTCGAGAAAAATGATTGATTCGAGGTTTTGTCTCTGTATGGAATTCTATCTAAGAAATGACAACTGGGTCCATAAAATGATCAAATCAATTAAAGATGTAAGTCTTTTTTTTCTTCTTTCTTCCTGAAAATGAAAAAGAAACCATTCGTACTCTCATAACTCAAGTTGGATAACTTTCAAACAGTTCAAAGGAAAATCTTTTGGCAATTTCATTTATTGAGTGGTCTTTCCTCCTTTTTTGTTTGTCTCGTTTAAAATCGATTTGGATTCTTCAGTCTGATCCAGTTATTAAGACAATTTCAAAGGTGTTTCCTTGTTCTGGGATCCTTTATCTTTGTTTTATTTTAAATCATTGGGTTTAGACATTACTTCGGTGCTTTTTAATCCTTTCAAAATGGCAGCAACATACCCTTTTTGCGATTTCTATGAAAGAATCCTACAAGACGATGGATTCCCGCGTGAAACACTTTGGATCGAAAAAGTTTGATCAATTCCAAGAAATTTTTGAATTTGAAACTTGCTCGAATTGGATTCTTTCGATTTCCATACCGAAGATATATTTACGAAGTTGTTTCAATTTTTTTATTGATTGGCATTAACCCTAGACCCTTGCCCCGAGAAATAAATTAATACTTTCTACTCGAGCTCCATCATGGACTATTTACATTCCAAGACAACAAAAAATGAGGGGTTCTAGTGAAACAGAACCAATGATGTCGAGCCAAGAGCACCTTCATTCCTACATAAAATGGTGGATGTACAAATCCACAACGGATCGTGTCCTTCAAGTCGCACGTTGCTTTCTACCACATCGTTTCAAACGAAGTTTTACCATAACATTCCTCTAAGAACCGGTATGGAATTGATTCAATTATGGAATCATGAATAGTCATTGGTTGGGCTGATGTATAAACACCCCAATCTATAGTATTTTCTATATCTTCTATATAGAAAATACTATAGATATAGGTGGATAAAGATTTTTCTGAAGAAGTCGTAGTAAGACCCCATCGCTAATATTAATTTGTCTAACATATTAATTAATATATATATAATAAAGAATTTTTTTATATAAATACTAAATAATAATAAATAAGACGAATAAATGAATTCTTTTTGATTCTGCATCTTCACGTGACTTAATAGGAGAGATTGACCTATTTCATACTTCTTCAAATAGAAAAGATTCAGCTTCTAAGGAATGATTAAAACGATTTATCTTTCGAAATTTCGAATAAATTTCGAACGTTCCCTTTTCGACATCATTATTAGAAGAAAATTTGATAGTTAAAAAAAACTTTTGATCATCTTAGGAAAAAAGAGAAGTCTTTTTTTTTAATTGAATCATCAACGATTAACATTTTTTTTATGAGATGGATAAAAAAAGATTAATGTAAGGTAAGATTTGCATTCTTATTCTTTTTTTTTTCATCTGATTGATAAAATCCAAATAAAATCCAAAGAATGAGGAGGGTTTCGTATCTATCAATTCGATCAAATAGACTGAGCAGTTGTCACCGTTTATAGATATTGAAATGAACGCCTTCCCATTACTGATTAACTCCTATCTACCCCATTCTATGGGACTGATGCAGCATAAATCAAAAGAAAAGAAGGGGGTGTCCTAGTCTTTTTTATTTTTACGAAATGCGAGCTGTCTAGGCACAAAGCCAAACAAGTCCAGATTAAGTCAAGTTTTTGCTCTTTTTTTTGATATTTTAGCCTAACTCATTGATTAAGAATTAAGAGACTTAGTGAATTTAATTAGTACCAAAAACCCCCTCTTGGCGAAAAGTCAAGAAATCCACAAAAAAGAAAATGGAATCTAATTAGGCTAATTTAGGGGGTAGAGAATACGAGATAGGGAATATGGATTCTTTCGCATCTCGATTCAGTTTTTGAAAAAAAAAACGATTCATCGAAGAAAAAAATCAGAAACAACAATCACATTCCAGCTAACATTTCTATTTTAAACAGAACATTGTTAAAAAAGCAATCTGTATTCTCATAGAATATATATGGTCTGGGACGGAAGGATTCGAACCTCCGAATAGCGGGACCAAAACCCGTTGCCTTACCACTTGGCCACGCCCCATTTAGATTTCTATGCGATACTAATTACTAATAAAGTATATTGCTGGTTTTGTTTGTTTGTCAACTCTAGTCCAAATATCTATAGAATAGATTAGATTGGTACTAGGATTTTGCTATGTTTTTGGTATGTGTAGATATAGAATTCAACTTAATTTATTGATCATTACATATAATTCAATTAAGATATTGTATGAAAATATGATTTTTTCGATTCTCCTTTGAGAAAAGGAGGATTTTTGATTGGGTGGGTTCAAAGAAAAAGAAGGATTTTTTGTTTACCTTACTTACTTTCCTTTTCCTTATATCAATAACTCAATCAAAATGCAATTATCTCCAAGAACAAAAAGTCTGTTATGCTTAATACCTTTAGTTTGATCGGTATCTGTCTTAATTCGACCCTTTATTCGAGTAGTTTTTTCTTCGGCAAATTGCCCGAGGCCTATGCTTTTTTGAATCCAATCGTAGATATTATGCCAGTCATACCTCTGTTCTTTTTTCTCTTAGCCTTTGTTTGGCAAGCTGCTGTAAGTTTTCGATGAGATCCTTAATAATATCCTAGAAAATTCATGATTTATTCGAGAAAAAATTCTAAAATAAATAAAATCAGATAAGCTTTACCGTTTGAAACCTCGATTCAAACATTGAAATTCTTGGATAGTCACGAGAAATCCGGCTTAACTTATTTCCTTATTTTTTGGCGCTTTCCTTTCCAGTGAAAGACCTTATTAGGCTCCTCTTGTGTATATAAAAAATTTGGTTAATGACAAACTCTTATTAGAAAAGAATTTATGAAAATTCTTTTAGAGAAAGAGCTTCGTTGCTTGGTGTCAAATTAGGATATGCGGTAGAAAAATGGATGATCTATTCTCTTTTTTTCAAAAAAATCATCTTGGAGATTGTGTAATGCTTACTCTCAAACTCTTCGTTTACACAGTAGTGATATTTTTTGTTTCTCTCTTCATCTTTGGATTCCTATCTAATGATCCCGGACGTAATCCTGGACGTGAAGAATAAAATAAAAAAGGTTTTCCTTGCTTGATTTTCAAATTTTCTTAGGATTTGGTCTATTCCACACATTTAACTAAGAATAAGAACAAAGGATTTCGAAATTTGAAAAAAAAAAATCAAGTCATCAACGGAAAGAGAGGGATTCGAACCCTCGGTACGATTAACTCGTACAACGGATTAGCAATCCGCCGCTTTAGTCCACTCAGCCATCTCTCCCAATTGAAAAAGATAATTACTACATGAGATAGCACATAAGATAAAGGAAAGAATCTTTCTTTCTCTCTTTTCTTCTTTTTATATTATATAGATATGTACAACTTTTATCATCAATTTCCTTTATCTCTTTATCTTCTTTATCTAAAGTAAAGGAAGGGCTCAGAAGAGCCAAGAATATCAAGAAAAATAAAGAAGATCTCTTTTCTTTGTCTTGATTTTGTTCGAAAGGACCCTCTTATTCTCATGGCCTGGTCTGGTCAGTACCCAGCCGGGCCTCTTTTGTTCCAACGAATTTGAATTTGAAAACCAAAATGCCTATTATAGTTGTAATATTTCATTTTAATTGAATAGTTAATATTCAAGCAACAAGAACAAATTCCCATTTTTTAGAAAAGTAAAATAAAATATATGAAATAGAAAATTCGATCAAAATAAAAGTCTCATTTCTCTTTCTGCTTTTTGATTTTATGTTTACCGCCTTGCTGGACTAAAAAAAAGAAGCTTTCGAGTATTCCACAATGCATTTTTATGTTATGATTTTAGTGGGTTTGACGACCCTATCTTATCCTATCTTGATTACCCCAATTCCCCTGTTCGACAAAAGTTGCATTTGTATACAATAATCGGATTGTAGCGGGTATAGTTTAGTGGTAAAAGTGTGATTCGTGCTATTATCCCTTAAATAGTTAAAGGGTCCTTCGGTTTGATTCGTATTCCGATCAAAAACTTTATTTCTTAAAAGGATTTAATCCTTTTCCTCTCAATGACAGATTCGAGAACAAATACACATTCTCGTGATTTGTATCCAAAGGTCACTTAGACATTGACAAATTGGATTATGAAATTGCGAAACATAATTTTTGAATTGGATCAATACTTCCAATTGGATAAGTATGAATAAAGCATCCATGGATGAAGATAGAAAGTTGATTTCTAATCGTAACTAAATCTTCAATTTCTTATTTGTAAAAAAGAAAGTGAAGCAAAATAGCTATTAAACGATGACTTTGGTTTACTAGAGACATCAACATATTGTTTTAGCTCGGTGGAAACAAAATCCTTTTCCTCAGGATCCTATTAACTAGAAATAGAGAACGAAATAACTAGAAAGGTTGTTAGAATCCCCCTCTTCTCGAAGGATCATCTACAAAGCTATTCGTTTTATCTGTATTCAGACCAAAAGCTGACATAGATGTTATGGGTAGAATTCTTTTTTTTTTCTAATTTTGTTCACATCTTAGATCTATAAATTGACTCATCTCCATAAAGGAGCCGAATGAAACCAAAGTTTCATGTTCGGTTTTGAATTAGAGACGTTC